TTCTGGGGGCCTACAGGAAGATGCAAAAATACGGAATTGTATCAAGAACTATGTACAAAAAAAAAGGAAAATATCCTCAGGTTTCGAAGGAATTGCACGTATAACAATTAAAAAAAAAATCGATTTGATCCAAGTCATAATCTATATTGGATTCCCAAATTTATTAATAGAGGGGCAAACACGAGGAATCGAAGAATTACAGATGAATGTACAAAAGGAGTTTCATTCTGTAAACCGGAGACTCAACATTGCTATCACAAGAGTTGAAAAACCTTATGGACAACCTAATATTCTTGCAGAATATATAGCTTTACAATTAAAAAATAGAGTTTCGTTTCGAAAAGCAATGAAAAAAGCTATTGAATTAACTGAACAAACAGATACAAAAGGAATTCAAGTGCAAATAGCAGGCCGTATCGACGGAAAAGAAATTGCACGTGTTGAATGGATCAGAGAGGGTAGAGTTCCCCTACAAACAATTCGCGCTAAAATTGATCATTGTTCCTATACAATTCGAACTATTTATGGAGTATTAGGTATAAAAATTTGGATATTTGTAGACGAGGAATAATCAACCTTGTCTTCCCATTCTGTCCAGTGATAAAACAAAAAATGACAAACTCTTTCATTCTTTTTTCGTTAAAAATAAAAAAATGAACAATTCTAATTCTATAAGGTTAAATATAAATTCGATTGATCATTTGGTATAATTGCTATGCTTAGTGTGTGACTCGTTAGTTTTTTCTTTATAGTTTCAAGTTGGGATTCAAAAAAAAAAAACAAACTGACCCCTGCTATAAACTTTGTAATTATATAAAATAAACTAATAACCAACTTATTGCTTCGTATTGTCGAGATCCCAAGAAACAGTCACTATATGAATGAGTGGATCTATCATATGGTTGTAGCAACTGAAATTCTTTCAACAAAAAATAGATCTGATTATGGGTTGTAAAGCAAAAAAAAAAATAAATAAAGGGATGTGGATAAATGGAAGGATGATAGAAAGAAAGAACAAAAATATCAATGATATATGATTCCAATATGTATGGTCTATGAATCACGTCATAAAGGGCAGTGTGATAAAGCATCAATACTGATAATCAATACTGATAAGATAATTATAAATATAAGAATTTAAAAATGAAATAATTAAAAATAGAATAAAATAATAAAGAGCCTTCAGGTTAATAAAAACTGAGGAAATTGACTTGGGAACGAATTTTGTTGGAAGCTCCATTGCAAAGTTCGGACCTAACCATTAATGGAGAAGCTATGGGAACGACAGAACCTGTGACTGCATAGGCTTCTATTGAAAACGAATCCTAATAATTCATTGGGTGGGATGGCGGAACGGACCAAGAAAAAATTGATTTATTCTGAGAGGTTATGAATTGAACCTTCGAATGAAACAGGAAAGAGTAAATATTCGCCCGCGAAACCTCTATTTATTGGATTACAATCTTTTGTCGTAATTCGATAGAGGTAAAAAAAAAAAAATAAGGAAAGGATTCGTCATGTTATAAAAATAAAAAAGAGAAACATTACATTATCTATAAAGATACATAAATGTACACACACGTCTAGCTGTATTGTATATCTTGTATCTACATCTTCCTTCTTATGTAAGAAATTAAATATCAATAAAAGCCATTACTTGGTGTATTATCTATTAATGTGTACCTATTAATGTGTATCTATAATATTATTTTATTGAATTTGAATCCTTTCATTCGCGAGGAGCTGGATGAGAAGAAACTCTCATGTCCGGTTCTGCAGTAGAGATGGAATTAAGAAACAACCATCGACTATAACCCCAAAAGAACCAGATTTCGTAAACAGCATAGAGGAAGAATGAAAGGAATATCTTGTCGAGGCAATCATATTTGTTTCGGCAGATACGCTCTTCAGGCACTTGAACCTGCTTGGATTACAGCTAGACAAATAGAAGCAGGGCGAAGAGCAATGACACGATATGCGCGTCGTGGTGGAAAAATATGGGTACGTATATTTCCCGACAAACCTGTTACAGTAAGACCCGCGGAAACACGTATGGGTTCGGGGAAGGGATCCCCTGAATATTGGGTATCCGTTGTTAAACGGGGTCGAATACTTTATGAAATGGGTGGAGTATCAGAAACTGTAGCTAGAGCAGCTATCTCAATAGCTGCGCGCAAAATGCCTATACGAACTCAATTTCTTATTTCAGGATAGAGATGTAGAACTAAAAAAAAAAGGGGTATTGGGGATGAAAAAACAACCGCAGGTTTATTTATTTCTGGACGGACAATATTTCTTTTTTTTCTTTCATACTTTTGCATTGAAATAACAGATTGAAATAAAAATGATATGATTCAACCTCAGACCCTTTTGAATGTAGCGGATAACAGCGGAGCTCGAAAATTGATGTGTATTCGAATCATAGGAGCTGGTAATCACCGATATGCTCATATTGGTGATGTTATTGTTGCTGTAATCAAAGAAGCAGTTCCCAATATGCCTCTAGAAAGATCAGAAGTAATTAGAGCTGTAATTGTACGTACATGTAAAGAACTCAAACGTGAAAACGGTATGATAATACGATATGACGACAATGCTGCAGTTGTCATTGATCAAGAAGGAAATCCAAAAGGAACTCGAGTTTTTGGTGCGATCGCTCGAGAATTGAGACAGTTAAATTTTACTAAAATAGTTTCATTAGCTCCCGAAGTATTATAAATAGTAGTAGATGAGACTATGATATAGTATAGGGTATCTGAAATAGATCAAATAGATCAAATTAGTAGATTGTGTCTCACGTATATACTTTATAAAAAAAAAAAATAAAAAAAAGGAAACATGTTGATTATATCAAAATTAGGAGGAACCTATAATTCTAGTTCGTCATGGGTAGGGACACTATTGCCGATCTAATAACTTCTATAAGAAATGCTGACACGGATAAAAAAGGAAGGGTTCGAATAGCATCTACAAATATCACCGAAAACATTATTAAAATACTTCTACGAGAAGGTTTTATTGAAAATGTTCGGAAACATCAGGAGAGTAACAAATATTTCTTGGTTTCAACTCTGCGACATAGAAAAACCAGAAAAGGAATATATAAAACTAGAACCATTTTAAAGCGTATCAGCCGGCCCGGCTTACGAATTTATTCCAACTATCAACGAATTCCTAAGATTTTAGGTGGAATGGGAATTGTAATTCTTTCTACTTCTCGAGGTATAATAACAGATCGAGAAGCTCGACTAGAAAGAATTGGAGGAGAAATTTTGTGTTATATATGGTAATCTTCCACCTCTGGTATCCGAATTTGATCTCTAACTTCCTATTTGTAAAATAGAGAGGAAAAGTGAGTTATATAACTATTCCTCCATTAGTTGATACTTCAAGGAGGTTACCTGGAATGAAAGAACAAAAATTGATTCATGAGGGTTTAATTACTGAATCACTTCCCAACGGTATGTTCCGGGTCCGTTTAGATAATGAAGATCTAATTCTAGGATATGTTTCAGGGAGGATCCGCCGCAGTTTTATACGGATACTACCGGGAGATAGAGTAAAAATTGAAGTAAGTCGTTATGATTCAACCAGGGGACGTATAATTTATCGACTTCGCAACAAAGATTCGAATGATTAGGTTATTTTTTTAACCATGGGTATACAATTCGAAGTTAAAAAAAAAAATTCAAGAGACTTATTCTCTTCCAAGAAGTGGATTCAGAATTAAGGTAAGGAATAAAAAATATGAAAATAAGGGCTTCCGTTCGTAAAATTTGTGAAAAATGTCGACTGATTCGCAGGCGTGGACGAATTATAGTGATTTGTTCCAATCCGAAACATAAACAGAGACAAGGGTAATTCTTCTAAAAAAGAACTTTCAAAAAAAAATATATATATATATGTAAAAATAAGGTAAAGGATCTGTTTTAACATGAAATGGATATCTCCGTATCTTTTCTTTTTGTATATTTCTGACTCATAAATATGAGATGATAAAATATGACAAAAGCTATACCAAGAATTGGTTCACGTAGGAATGGGCGTATTGGTTCACGTAAGAATGGACGTAGAATACCAAAAGGCGTTATTCATGTTCAAGCGAGTTTCAACAATACCATTATAACTGTTACAGATGTACGAGGTCGGGTAGTTTCTTGGGCCTCCGCCGGTACTTCTGGATTCAAAGGCACAAGAAGAGGAACACCTTATGCTGCTCAAGCCACAGCGGTAAATGCTATTCGTACAGTGGTTGATCAGGGTATGCAACGAGCAGAAGTTATGATAAAGGGTCCTGGTCTCGGAAGAGATGCAGCATTACGAGCCATTCGTAGAAGTGGTATATTATTAAGCTTCGTACGTGATGTAACACCTATGCCACATAATGGATGTCGACCTCCTAAAAAAAGACGTGTGTAGAAATAAGAATTAAACCGATTTCAAGAGAAATAAATGATCAAATAATAATACTAGTATAGTATGGTTCGAGAGGAAGTAGCAGGATCCACTCGAACACTACAGTGGAAGTGTGTTGAATCAAGAGTAGACAGTAAGCGTCTTTATTATGGTCGTTTCATTCTGTCACCACTTATGAAAGGTCAAGCTGATACCATCGGTATTGCCATGCGAAGGGCCTTACTTGGAGAAATAGAAGGAACATGTATCACACGTGCAAAATCTAAGAAGGTGCCACATGAATATTCTACGATAGTAGGTATTGAGGAATCAGTACATGAAATCTTACAAAATTTGAAAGAAATTGTATTGAGAAGTAATCTCTATGGAGTTAGAGACGCGTCGATTTGCGTAAGGGGTCCTAGATACGTAACCGCTCAAGATATCATCTTACCACCCTCCGTAGAAATAGTTGACACGACACAACATATAGCTAACCTGACGGAACCAATTGATTTGTGTATTGGATTACAAATCAAGAGAGATCGCGGATATCGTATGGAACCCATAAATGACTCTCAAGATGGAAGTTACCCTATAGATGC